TCAATCCCTTTAACTGCAAATTCAAAAGCCGTTTTATTTCACTCATATAACTATCTGGTTTAGTTCATCAACCCGAATTCTGAATAAAAAAAGAAAATATATATATTAAACTCATTTAACTTTCTTACTAGAAAGAAAAGAAATAGGGTAAATTTGATGTCTCACCGAATCACACGTAGAGATATTGATAATACACATAGAGTTAATGGTATTTCATAACTAATTGATTGAGCAGCAGCTCTTAAACCACCTAAAAAGGAATATTTATTATTTGATCCATATCCCGACATAAGAAGTCCAACGGGAGCAAGACTTGAAACAGCGATCCATAAAAAAACACCAATACTAAGATCGGCTAGAATAAGGCGATAACCAAAAGGAATTACTGAATAACTTAGTAAAATGGATATGACTGCTATGGATGGTCCGATACTGAATAAACGAGTATCCCCTCTAGATGGAAAAAGATTCTCTTTGAAAAGTAGTTTTACCCCATCTGCTAGAGCTTGAAGAATTCCCAAGGGGCCGGCGTATTCAGGTCCAATACGTTGTTGTATCCCTGCAGATATTTCTCTTTCTAACCAAACAATTACTAGTACACCTAGTGTGATTCCTAATACAAGAGTCAAGATAGGGACAAGCACCCATATGATCCCATAGACTTCTTTTAAGAATTCCAATCTGGAAAACGAATGGATGGCTTGTAGTTCTGTTGTATTATCAATTATCATTTCAACGATCAACTTCTCCCATAATGATATCTATACTACCTAGTATCGTCATAATATCAGCCAATTTCATTCTTTTAACTAACTGAGGCAGAATTTGCAAGTTGATAAAACCCGGTGGGCGAATTTTCCATCTCCAAGGAAAAACACTCTGATCTCCTATCAGAAAAATTCCCAATTCTCCTTTTGGTGCTTCGACTCTTACATAAAGTTCTTGTTTGGACAATTCAAAAGTTGGAGAAGGTTTTTTACTAATAAATCGATATTCAAAATCATTCCATTCAGTATCTTTTACTCTATCAAAGCGTCGGATTTCTAAATTCTCAAAGGGCCCCCCTGGAATTCCTTCCAGAGCCTGTTGGATAATTTTTATGGATTCTGTCATTTCACTGATTCGTACTAAATAACGAGCTAATGAATCCCCTTCTTTTTGCCATTGAACCTCCCAATCAAATTCGTCGTAACACTCATAATGATCAACTTTACGAAGGTCCCATTGTATTCCGGAAGCTCGTAGCATTGGTCCTGATAAACCCCAATTTAGTGCTTCTTCTCCTCCAATAATGCCTACGCCCTCAACTCGTTCTAAAAAAATAGGATTCCGTGTAATAAGCTTTTGATATTCAGCAACCCCTGTTAAAAAATAATCGCAAAAATCCAAACATTTATCTATCCATCCATGAGGTAGATCAGCAGCTATTCCTCCGATACGAAAATAATTATGCATCATTCGCATACCGGTGGCAGCTTCGAATAGGTCATATATCAATTCTCGTTCTCGAAAAATATAGAAGAAAGGGGTCTGTGCCCCAATATCTGCCATAAAAGGACCAAGCCATAACAAATGGGAAGCTATACGACTCAACTCCAACATAATGGCTCTGATATAGCTAGCCCTTTTAGGTACTTGAATATTGCCTAGTTGTTCGGGTCCATTTACGGTTATTGCTTCTGTGAACATAGTAGCTAAATAATCCCAACGTGTTACATAAGGCAAATATTGTATAATTGTTCGGTTTTCCGCAATTTTCTCCATTCCTCTGTGTAAATAACCCAATATTGGTTCACAGTCAATAACATCTTCACCATCGAGAGTAACGATAAGTCGAAGAACACCATGCATTGATGGGTGGTGAGGACCCATATTGACTATCATGAGGTCTTTTCTTGTAGTTGGTGCAATCATAAGTTTTTTACCGAGTCATTCTTCCATGAATTGCTGAAAGTAAAAAGAAGTTCATCAAAATTGAAACGCATAAGTTCAAATGATATCACTCTTTAAATTAACGAGTTTTTGTCTCTCGAATATCCAACCGATCAATTAATTCTTTATAACGTACTCTATTTTTTTTTGACAAATAAGCCAGTAATCGTTGACGTTTTCCCAAAATTTTTCGCAAACCTCTCTGAGATGAATAGTCTTTTTTGTGCAATTCCAAATGTGAAGTAAGTCTCCTTATCTTAGTGGTGAAACTGAATACTTGAAATTCAACAGACCCTCTGTTTTCTTCATTTTCTTTTTGAGAAATAACCGAAATGAATGAATTTCTTACCATAAAAAAAAGCCTCCTCTCCCTTTTTTTTTTACAGATATGGATTTTACCGATCAGTAATAATAATGTCATTCATTTTAATGTGGTATATACAATAATCTAATTCAAATTTCTTTATGAACTCCTAATTTTATCAATTCAAAGGAATCAATCCAATTGAAAATTAGATTTAGATAGGGAGAGAAAAGGATTGACACATTTTCGTATTCACAAAAGCGAAGAATTTAGACCTAAAATGAAGAGGGTTCTGTTGATTCATTTCTAGATCGAATTGATACATTATTCATTTAGTATTGGATATTTAGAATGAAATGTAAGACAGGACGTGTGATGTGTGTATTTATTTGCTTTCATATATCCTATATAGTAATAGTAGAGGATATATAGGAACAATGTACTATCAACGAATTTTCAATCGTGGATACAAATGTATCCTTAACATACTGAAACGACTGCCATTATTGGTATCAAACCAATAGCGATTCATACAAGCTAAGTCTTCTAATCGATAATTAGGCCAAAGAAAGAACTTCAATTTCATTAATTGATTTGTCTCTCTATCAAGGTTATTACTGTCACCTAGAACTTGGCTGCTATTATTTTCGTTGCAAAATACAGGATTTCTATCTACATCGTTCCTATTCTTTGAATTGAAATAAATTAGAATTCTTAATTTTCTACGACGCCTAAATGAGAAAATATTTTCAGGAACAAGCAAATCCAAATGATTTTTCTCTCTATTTCTTGTTATTCTTTCATGTGGTGGAATAGATTCATCAAAATTATTCTTAGCAACATATCTTTGCTCTCGGTATCTTTGATTAGTTTGGTGCTTACTCTTATGAACCAACAAAATACCGATGGTTTGATACATAATAAACTGTCCGTCGTTTTTTACAGACAGACGAATGGGTTCGATAATCAATATTCCCCTTTTCATCAATTCTGGAAGAGTTAAATTCTTCTGAATCAGCATTATATCCAAACTCATTTCTCCCCTTTGAATCGAGGATATAGAAATTTTTCTTGGATCTATTAGTCTAAGCAGGAAACAATATACCTTAATATTATTGATCATTCTTTGATTCAAAGTATCGTCCCATCTCAATTGAAAAAGCAAATAACGTTTCAGGAACAAATCTAGTTCTGCTTCCGTGTTACTTTTGTATTGTTTTTTCTTTTTACCTTTTTTCATGTCCGATCTCGCATAATCTTCTTCAATATCTTTTTGTTGGTTTGAAAGAACGGATCCAAGATCCCCTTGGCTTGTGGTTTTTTTTTCTTCTTGATTTCGATTCTTTATTTTTTTATTCGATGGTATCAAAAAACTTCCCTTTTGCTTTTCATTAATCTTTTTATTTTGATTTTCATTACTATTTTCATTTCTATTCAAATTTAAAAGAAGTAATTTGCTTGGTATAAACCAAGATTTCGTTTTATATGTATTATAAAGTAACAAAAATTCTGGGAAGAACCAAAGTTCCAGATTCAATATGGGACGCTTTAGTATTTTTTCATTCATCCCCATCCAATCAAAAAATACTTTTGGGGAGTTTGGTAAATTCATTTCTGGAATCATAAGATAAAAAATATTTTTTTTATCAATTATTTGATAATTATTAGTAACAATCTGAGTATTTTGATTACTATTGGCATTGATCGTGATCCAGGCCTCAATATCGACTTTTTGTCTAAGATCAAAATTGATAATTTTCCAATCCAAATATTTCCTATCGGGAGTTTTTTCCATATATAGAATATCGCCCTTTCCTAGATAATTATTGATAGGGATACTCCTCAGCATATCAAAAAAAGTGTCTTTATATGTGTTGTAATTATAAGAAATCTCTTGATTCTTATTTCCTTCAAACGGCGATTTAGAAATAAATGAGTCCTTTTTATTTTCAGAATTAATAGATTTATATGATAAAAGATCATATTTATAGTATTTTTGAAAATTATCTTTTTGATTCAATAATGAATAGACTTCAAAAATATTTTCTTTTTTGTAATCAATTAATTGGTCTTTTTCATATAAATTCCATTTGCTGAAATTTTTCCTTTTAACCATACGACGTTGATAAACTCTATTCCGCCATTGTTGTGGTATTAATCTAGACCATCTGATCTGAGATAAATCGTATTGATAATGCCTTCTTAACCAGTTTTTCCATTGATTCATTTCAGAACTCGGAAGTCTGTTATCCCTTAATTTAGAATGAACTATTCCTTGTGTTTCAAAAGAATCCTTTATTTCAGGCTTAAGAAAAAAAGGGATTCCTTGATATTCAAGAAATGATTTTAATTTATACAAGTTAATAACTTGGGTTTGTGATAATTTGTAAAATACATATGCTTGTGATAAGTACGATAAGTCATAAAAAATATGTGAATTTGTCTTACTGTTACTAATATTATAAAGTGACTTTTTTATAGTCGAAATAAACTCAATTGGATTTTTATTTTTTTTATTAATTATTTCTTGACTTGTTTCATTATTGTAAATGGATTTATTCATAATTTTTTTTGTTGATTCAAGAAATAATTTTCTCTTCATTCTGGGAATATTAATGATAGATAAAAATATATTTGTGTAGATTCTTTCAATGAAAAATTTAAAAACAAAAGGTAATTTAGAGATTAATCGAGCATTTCTTCTTTTTAATATTTTCCATTTTTCTAATCTTTTAGCATTATAACTTGTTTTGTTAAGACTAAT